TCTTCATATTTATCTTTATCTAGTCAAAGTGTAATTCAAAATTTCAAACTGAAGAATTTTGATTGAATTATCTCAATTACTTCGATATTTACTTTTTTCGTTTCTACCCTTGTAGTTTTTTGTGAATACATACAATTTTGGGTCTTATCTTACATTTATTTGAAACCTTTCTTTTTCTTTGATTTCATTTTTCTAGTCATTTTATATTCAATTCACAATTCCAAGAGATGGAAGGGCTCTTTTTTTTGAATCCCTACCTAAATTTAGTAGCAGGACAAATTTAGATAGTCATATATAACTAATGAATATCTACTATGACATATACATGTGTTTGTTCCATACCGTAAACCAATTCGTTGTATCTTCGATTCAATCGTATTCGAGAATCATTCTTGGAAATCCCCAGCTGTCTTATAACGATTAGATTATATATACGCCTAGTTCGACCCCCTCACCCTTTTTTTAATTGAATCTCTATTTTTTGTTTAATTCCCTGGTAATTGTTTTCATTTTATTTATACTTTTTGATTGTTATGAAAACTTTTCAAAATTTCTTTGGATTTTTGGATTTATGTTCCTTAAGTAGATTATCGCGAGCCAGTCGCGGTCTAAAATCCTATTTTGATAACTAGTCAATGATGCCCTTCCATGGATTCACCTATATACGCCGCAGCTAAAGTAGCGAAAATAAGAGCTTGAATACCGCTTGTAAATAATCCAAGGAACATAACAGGGATAGGAACTACTAAAGGTACTAACGAAACAAGAACAACAACTACTAATTCATCCGCTAATATATTTCCGAAAAGTCGAAAACTAAGCGATAAGGGTTTTGTGAAATCTTCTAAGATGTTAATCGGTAAAAGGATTGGCGTTGGTTGGATGTATTTACCAAAATAGGCCAATCCTTTTTTTGAAATACCCGCATAGAAATAGGCTACTGACGTAAGTAAAGCTAATGCAACAGTAGTATTTATATCATTTGTGGGTGCAGCTAACTCTCCATGAGGTAACTTTATAATTTTCCAAGGCAAAAGGGCCCCTGACCAATTCGAAACAAAAATAAATAGAAACAGAGTTCCAATAAACGGAACCCATGGACCATATTCTTCTCCAATCTGAGTTTTGCTCACGTCTCGAATGAATTCAAGGACATATTCAAAGAAATTCTGACCAGACGTGGGAATAGTTTGCGGATTTCTAACAACTAGAATGGTTGAAATTAATAAGATAGCAATTACAACCCAAGAGGTAATAAGTACTTGAGCATGCACTTGAAAATCCCCTATTTGCCAATAGAAATGTTGACCTACTTCCACAGCAGATATATCATAGAATCTGTTTAATGTGTTGATGTAACATAATAGAACATTCATATTGCCCTGCCCTCTAAAATAAAAAAAGATAACTTGAAAGGGAATTATTTTGATTCAACCATTTCCTTATTTTACTTTGATTTTCGATTTTGAATACCTACTAATCAAAAAATATTTCTTTTTACACAATTTTGTAATGCTATAATAACCAATTCCAAAAATCTATGACCGCCCAACCAAATCTAAAAATTGATTTATCTTATTATTAATCAATAATTTCGTATCTAGCTAGAACGACCCTCACAAATTGCAAAAACTAATTTGTTAAGAATGAATCGGATGGAATCTATAGCATCATCATTAGCCGGAATCGAAAAATCTGCAAGATCTGGGTCACAATTTGTATCGATTAAACAAATCGTTGGAATTCCCAAAGTGATACATTCTTGAAGAGCCGTATATTCTTCTTGCTGATCAACGATTATTACAATATCAGGTAACCCTGTCATATATTTGATACCCCCTAGATATGTTTCCAAATGAGATAATTGTCTCTTCAACATAGCGGCATTTCTTTTTGGAAGAGAGTTCAGTCTACCCGTCTTTTGCTCCGTTCTCAAGTCCCTGAACTTACGAAGTCTCGTTTCTGTAGTATACCAATTCGTTAACATACCTCCGAGCCATTTTTTATTAACATAATGACATCGAGCTCTTATTGCAGCCCGTGTTACTGAATCGGCTGCTTTTTTTTTGGTACCAACAATTAAAAATTCTTTTCCTTTGCTTGCTGCATAAAAAGCCAAATCACAAGCTTCTGATAAAAAACGAGCAGTTTTAGTAAGATTTGTAATATGAATACCTTTACGTTTTGCCGATATAAAAGGTGCCATTCGAGGATTCCATTTCCTAGTATCATGGCCCAAATGAACCCCAGCTTCCAACATCTCTTCAAAAGTTATGTTCCAATATCTTTTTGTCATTTATCCCCACACTTTCTTTGTTTAAAAAAAAAATTGAAAAAAAAAAAAAAGAGAGACCGAGTATCCTGAAATAGCAATAAATAATTGTTCCGATGGAACCTTCTCTTTTATAGACGATCGGCCGGTAATATAGAATCAGGCCATTCTTTGATTTCTATTTGTTATTCTTTTTTATTATACTTTAATTACCAAATCAAATGACTGCATTGAAAGATTTCAGGGGATGAGTCGAATCCGCTTTTAGGAAGCATTGAATCCTATATTTCGAATGTATCACATAAATTCTTTGAAATGAGAAAAATCAAATAATTTTCTGTGATGGAACAAAAGATTTCTAATTTCTACTTCGAATAATTTTTTTTTCCGGGTAATCTTGTTATGTTGCCTTGACCGTGAACGGTGCATTATTCTTTTGAATCCGGTACCAACGGGTATCATTCCCCCTAAAACAACATTCTCTTTAAGACCTTTCAACCAATCAATACGACCCCGAAGAGCGGCTTTTGCTAAAACTCTAGCAGTTTCTTGAAAACTCGCTTCGGATATGAAACTTTGAGTATTCAGAGATGTTTTTGTTACTCCCAATAATAAAGCTCGGTAACAAATTGCTTCTTCCAAGGCACGCCCCGTTCGTTCTGCTCGCAATAATCCAATTAGTTCGCCAGGTAAAAATACATTAGACATTCCATCTTCTGAAACCAAGACTTTGGATGTTATTTGACGCACAATAATCTCGATATGTCTATTATCGATGTGTACTCCCTGGGATCGATAAACCTTTTGGATTTTATTAACCAAAATAATACGACTTTGAGCTATAGTTAACTCAGCACCAATCAAGAATCCCCAAGGAATGTCGAGAATTTTTGTTATACACTCGTTCCAAGCATCAATTCTTTTTTCTAGATTCATGGATATTGAATCAATCGAACGTATTTCGAATATCTGTTCCACTTTTGGAAGACCTTGTGTTATATCACTGGATCTAGATTTTTCATATATGAATGAAACTAAAATATCTCCTTGAGAAAGGATCTGCCCATAATGGCCGTGAATGGTTGCTTCTGGAGTCGCCAAATAAGGATTAGCCGATCTTATTATTACAGAATCCATTTGAACTGTTATAACTTGACCCGATTTTAGTTTTAGGTGTGGTCCATTTTTCATTTGAGCTATACATATATTTTCACAAATAAATTGTCCAAGACTTATTATTGTAAACGTTTTTTCACAAGAAAAATGATGGAGAAAAAACCAATTCAAATGGAATGGATTCAAAACGATATTACTGTATAGATCGGGTTTACAAATTTTATCATTTTCGTCCATGAAATAATATTTCATTACTTGAAAAATTTCCGTTAATTTGTCAAGTTGCGAATTTTTATTCACTTTATCATTTAATAACTCATAATCAGATCTCAATAATGAAAAATTTGCAACTTGAAGGGCTATTCCTAAAGGGCCGAACGCATTCTTATTATTAATTGAAATAATAGGATCTTTTTTTATCCCATTGTGAGATTTTACATTGTTGAATGGTCTCATTTGAAAACAATTAGATGATGACAAAATTATCCAAGATCGGCATTCTTTATTTCTATTCAACAACATACGAATAGTTCCGTGATTTTGGCTAAGTGATTGTTGAATTTTTCCCTTGGAATGAATAGAAAAAAATGGATTGATTCGATCCGATTTATTATCCCCAATCAATCCTAAACCAGATGGGTCATTTCTTTTTCTGATATATGAAGTATTCGATTTTACTAAGTCAATTCTTAGAAAATACTCAATCAAACCATTTGTACTTACTTCAATAAAGGAAGCGGGGGCCTCCTCAATCGAAGAACTTTTTTTGCCGTCATCCCAATTGATGACTAAACAAATCCGAACTAATGGAAGCCTTATGTCGTAAATTCCCCGAATGGATTTTCCATTGTCAATATAATTGACAACTTTTAGTTCCAGATTATCCTTTTCCTGGAATAGATCTTGGGGAAAAAGTTTTACAAAATGGATACTGTCCGATATTTCATATAAAATTACAGGTCGAACCAAAACAAAATATTTTTTTTTCTTTTTTTTGGTAGTTGCGATCCATTGGACATAGATCCAATTTTGAATTTTGTTTGATTCCTTGCATTTTTTTTTTTTTACCGTTCCGGGTGGTATCAAGATGGGACTGTGTCTTGATATCTTATCAATCTCTCCGGGAAAATGGATATTTCCAGAAAATATTTTTAATTCTATTATTTTTTTTGTCTTTTCTAATCGGACCAATCCGCCTACTCGACTTCTTATATTGAAAGTGATTGGTGTTCCTATTCCAACAAGACTATTATTCCGTACCATTAGGGAAGAAGATTTGGGTAAAATCTGCACTTCTTCGGGAATCAAAAAAAATGGATATACTTGAATTGGATATTTTGGCTTTAATTCTTTGATTCCTCGATGCTCAATTAAATTGTTTTTAATTTGAAATTTTGGCTTTAATTCTTTGATTACTCGATACTCAATGAAATCTTTGGAATGAATTCCTATCGTTCTATATCTAGATCTATCTTTAGCTTTAGTAATTCCTGAACTATATGTTCGGTTTTGAGGATGATCAAAATAAGCAAAAATACTATTTCTAGGAAAAATACCATTGATAGGTATTTCAATGGAGACACCGGAAGGGGACATTAGTTCGTTCTTTCGTTCTTGAATCGATTGGAATGGAATAAGAAATCGATTTCTTCGCCTTTTCGCCAAGAAATAAAAAGTATCGTGAAAAATAGCGGGATACATTAAATAAGAATGATCCGTATATATGATTTGATTAAATATTGAATAATCGCTAATCCACTTTTCTTTTGTACCAAAAGTATTGAAACGAAATAATTTATGTTTTACTTGATCATTCCTTTCTAAAAGATTCGAAATATTTGTTTTTCCATTCGAAAGTGAATCCATGGTAATTTGATCTTGATCTAAAAAATGGATTGTATTAGACCTGCACGACTTTCCTGACAATATCCATAAATGACTTGTTTTTGGTAAGATATGTACATTACTATAGATAAATTCTGATGCATGGTACGCATGGGTACTCCAATGCATTTCCCCTTCTGAGTCAGAATAAATATGTTTTCGAACCCTCTCTTTCAAATTCAAAGTATTTGTTCCCGCGCGGATCTCCGCAATCACTTGTTCTGATTTTACATATTGATCATTTTGAACTAATAGAAAACTTTTTGGTGGAATAATGACGTTATGTATAATATCGTCACTTTCAATAGTTACATACAAGTCTATATTACATATAAAAGCAGGATATCCATGACGTGTACGTATAGGGTGAACTAAATCCTCATTCAATTTTATCTTTCCATTCGAGGGGGCTCGCACATAGTCATCAATACCCCCTGTGAATACTCCACCAGTATGAAAAGTTCTTAATGTTAGTTGAGTTCCCGGTTCTCCAATAGATTGACCAGCAATAATCCCTACAGCTTCTCCCAATTCTACCAGGTCCCCATGAATAGGACTCCGCCCATAACACAATCGGCAGATCCAAGACGTATTCCTACAGGTAAAGGGGGTTCGAATAAATATTGGTTGTGTTTGAAAAGTTATGAATCGATTGATAAGTCCAATTCCAATATCTTGATTTCTAACGACAATGCACCGTGAACCTATATATATATTGTCTGCTACTACACGACCAATTAATGTTTGTATCAAAATTCTTTCTGGCATCATTCCATTTCGGGTGTTTACAGAAATCCCACGGATGGTACCGCAATCTGTTCGCCGTACAACAATGTGTTGAACCACTTCAACAAGTCGACGTGTAAGATATCCAGCATCTGCTGTTCGTACAGCAGTATCTACAACCCCTTTACGGGCTCCGTAGCAAGAAATTATATATTCTGTTAAAGACAGTCCTTCACGTAAATTGCTTTGAATGGGTAAATCAATCATTTGTCCTTGTGGATCTGACATTAATCCTCTCATTCCGACTAATTGGTGTACTTGAGATGCATTTCCTCTAGCTCCTGAAAAAGACATTATATAGACTGGATTAAAGGGGTCAGTCATCCTAAAATTGGGATTCATTTGTTGTCGCAAATATTCGCTTGTAGCATACCATATTTCAATGGATTGGCGTAATTTTTCTACCGCATGGACATTCCCATAATGATTCTGTTTTTCCAAAACGGAACTTTGTTGTTCAGCATCTTGGACTAGCCATCCTTTAGAAGGTATTGTTAAAAGATCATCAATTCCTAATGAAATAGATGTAGCAGTAGCTTGATGGAATCCTAGAGTCTTTACTTGATCCAGGATGTGTGATGTATATGCCATTCCGAAATGATCTATTAATCTGCTAATAAGTCGTTTAATGGCAGTTCCACCTATCACGTTATTGTGAAAGACTAGATTGGCCCGTTCTGCCATAAGTACCTCCATATTCCACTCAGTGGTATTCGGTTCGACGACAATGGATTTGAGTGAATGATTGGAAAACTCCCTTTTCTTTCTGTTTATTCACGTAGAAAATTGAAAAGATGCTATCTCTTTTCATAATACCTCGGGTGCTAATGAAACTATTTTAGTAAAATTTAACTGTCTCAATTCTCGGGCTATTGCGGAAAAAATTCGAGTTCCTTTTGGATTTCCTTGTTTATCAATTAGCACTGCTGCGTTATCATCATACTTTATTATTATACCATTACGACGTTTTAGTTCTTTACAGGTACGTACAATTACAGCTCTGATGACTTGAGATCTTTCTAAAGATGAATTTGGCACTGCTTTTTTTATTACAGCAACAACAATGTCACCAATAAAAGCATACCGTCGATTACTAGCTCCTATGATTCGAATACACATCAATTCGCGCGCTCCGCTATTATCGGCTACATTTAAATAGGTTTGAGGTTGAATCATATCCTTTTTTCTTATCTTTCAGTAAAAAAGTGGAAGTCAAAAAAATATTCTGTGTTCAAAAAAAAAGAAACGGAGAATTGCCTTTTTTCATACTAAAGACCTCTTTCGTTCTAATGATTATTTGGAAAGAATGAATTGAGTTCGTATAGGCATTTTGGATGCCGCTATTGAAATCGCCTTTCTAGCGATATTTTCTGGGACCCCTCCCATTTCATAAAGTATTTTGCCGGGTTTAACGACAGCTACCCAATATTCGGGCGATCCTTTTCCCGAACCCATACGCGTTTCGGTAGGTCTTACTGTAACAGGTTTGTCTGGAAATATGCGTACCCATATTTGTCCACCCCGGCGAACATTTCGTGACATTGCCCGTCGACCCGCTTCTAGTTGTCTAGATGTGATCCAAGCGGGCTCAAGTGCCTGAAGAGCATATTTTCCGAAGCAAATTTTATTACCGCGAGAGGCTTTTCCTTTCATTGTTCCTCTATGATGTTTGCGGAATCTCGTTCTTTTTGGGTTATAGTTGATGGTTATTTCTCAATTCCATCTCTATTCCAGAACCGTACATGAGATTTTCACCTCATACGGCTCCTCGCAAATAAATCGATTGAAAAATTTCTAAATTCCAAAAAATCCACATTTTCGCGGGCGAATATTGACTCTCTGATTATCAATTGAAGATGGTCAAAAATGTTGGGTTAGTCCACAACTCCTCAAAAAACAATGAATTCTTGTTCTTAGTTCCTTCCGCCATCCCATCTAATGAATCAGTAAGATTTCTAATTTGAATAGAATCTTTTGTATTCACAGGTTCCGTCGTTCCCATCGCTTTTCGATTTATGGTTAGGTCTAAATTCTACAATGGAGCCTCTTTAACTTTAAAAAGATCATTTTTTTTTTGAAATTTTCTTATTTTATTCTTTTTTGTTGAATCAACCTTCTCAGTTTTCTTGATTCGTGGCTCTTGATTCGTTTATTCTAATATGCAACCATATATGGATGAATTTGGAATATTGATGCTTTATTACACTACTTTTTATGAGATGACCCATAGACCTTTACATAGTAGAATTCTATATCATTGATATCCTTTTTCTATCGTTCTTTCACCCCTTCATTTATCTGTATATTCTTATTGCTTTACAACTAATAATCTGAATTTTTTATTTCAGTTGCTATAATTATATCACCACATAGATCCTTATTTTTATTTTAGATTTTGGCGGTTCTTTATATCCAGATAATGGGAAGCGATGAGTAGGTTTTTTATAGTAATTAATTCTACGAATTTTTGTAGAAATTGAAACACTCTAAAAAAAAAACCAACGAGTCACACACTAAGCATAGCAACTCCTTCATTCTAAAATGATTAATTCATTTTTTTTTTATTCAATCTTCCAAATTTTTTCATTTCTTCTTTGAGAATAAGAATGTAGTAAGAATTCGTCATTTTTTGTTTTATCAAAAGATGGAACGTTATAAGGGAAAGTTTATTAGTCGTTGTTTAGAAGTTTTTGAAATATCCAAATTTTGATTCCGAATACCCCCCAAAAAGTTACAACTGGAAAGGAACAATAATCAATTTTAGCTCGAATGGTTTGTAGAGGAACCCTACCTTCTCTGGTCCATTCGACACGTGCCATTTCTTTTCCGTTCATACGTCCCGCAATTTGTATTTGAACTCCTTTTGTATCTGCCCGTTCAGCTAATTCAACACCTTTTTGCATTGTTTTACGAAACGAAATTCTATTCCGTAATAGTTTGCCTAAAAATTCTGCAAGAATCTGAGCGTCTCTATAAAGATTTGGACGTGGAAGTTTTGTAATTTTAAGGTTGATTTCTCGGTTCACACAATTTACTTTTTTTTGCACATGAGTCTTTAATTGTTTGATTCTTAGAGCCTTAACCTCTTCTTTTAATAAGTCTGGAAGTCCCATATAGATTATCACTTGAATCCGATCGATTCTTTTTTTAATCTTTATTCGTCCCATTCCATAGCCAGAGATATCTGGGTTGAATTCAAAGGATGGGTGTATCGTGTTTTCTATATAATCAATGATACAATATCGTATCATTTTATCTTCTTTTACATTCTCGGAATAAATTCTTGGTTGTGCAAACCAAATAGAATAATGACTTTGAGTTGCACCAAGTCTGAAACCAAGCGGATGTATTTTTTGTCCCATAACCCCTCACCACTCTATAGAATAATGACTTTGAGTTGCACCAAGTCTGAAACCAAGCGGATGTATTTTTTGTCCCATAACCCCTCACCACTCTATATCAAATGATACGTCTTATTTGTCGACTTTTTTATCTATATCTTTTTTTTATTAAACTTTATATATCTTTTTTTTATTAAACTTTATATATCTTTTTTATTTTTCTGCTGCAGAATAAAGCAATTCAAAAAAAAATAGAATAAGATGCCCAACTCCATAAAGCACAAGTTCGATTATCATAACCCTTTCCATTTTTGAATATTATTAATTACCATTCACGCTTTGTGTTGTGACTAGACACAAATATTTTTTGAACAAAGGGTTCTATTTCTCTATATTGGTTCTATTTTCACGAAAAAATGAAATCCGTTTTTTGGATTGCAGAATAATACAATTCTTTTTGAGTAATTTCTTAATTAATCGTCATTAATGACGATTACTAAACGTAGGTTTAGGTAAAAATCAATGTCAACGAAATGTAGGTTAAATTCATTAATGACGATTACTAAATGTAGGTCAAAATGAATGTGAACCAAATGTGGGTTAAAATGAATGTTAACGACGAGATCTATTATCATTTTTCGCAAAGCCTCGGAAGTTTCGAGTAGGTGAAAATTCTCCCAATTTATGGCCTACCATACGATCTGTTATATAAATAGGTAAATGCTCTTTTCCATTATGGATAGCAATGGTATGCCCAATCATTGTAGGTATAATGGTAGATGTTCTGGACCAAGTTTTTATTATTTCCTTTTCTCCTTTTGTGTTAAGCTTCTTTATTTTTCTTAATAAATGATTTGCTACAAAAGGATTTTTTTTTCGTGAACGTGTCATAGTTAATTATTCCTCTTATAATTTCTAAAAAAGTGAATTTTTTATCTTATATTTCAAATTTGAAAATATAGAATCTCTAAAAAAAGAAAATCATATAATGTCAAAGACGAAGAAACAAATTCTATTTTCTCTACGCTCCACTATTTACTACGGCGACGAAGAATCAAATTATCACTATATTTATTCCTTTTTCTAGTTCTTCGTCCAAGTGCAGGATAACCCCAAGGAGTTGAGGGTTTTTTTCTACCAATTGGGGCCCTCCCTTCACCACCCCCATGTGGATGGTCTACAGGGTTCATAACTACCCCTCTTACTACAGGACGCTTGCCTCGCCAACGTTTAGCTCCGGCTCTGCCCAAACTTTTCTGGTTTACCCCAACATTCCCTACTTGTCCGACTGTTGCTGAGCAGTTTTTTGATATCAAACGGACCTCTCCAGAAGGTAATTTTAATGTTGCTGATTTACCCTCTTTTGCAATCAGTTTCGCTACAGCACCCGCTGCTCTAGCTAATTGTCCACCCTTTCCAAGTGTTATTTCTATGTTATGTATGGCCGTGCCTAACGGCATATCGGTTGAAGTAGATTCTTCTTTTTGATCAATCAAAACCCCTTCCCAAACTGTACAAGCTTCTTCCAAAGCATACGGCTTTCTGGATGTAGATTCTAATATCTATATAGCTGCATCTTATATATCGTTTATTTCGTAGATTATATATGACATAACGAAGTACCATACCACATGAGTGGATATATAATCTACGAATCCAAATCTTCCGAATGACTCATGTTATGATCTTCTACATCCTAGGTCTTTCTGTTCCGTTCCTTCATCTGGCTTATGTTCTTCATGTAGCATTCAGACCGAATGACTCTATGAAATTACGTTGCTACTTACACCTAGTACGGGTAACGTAGGAGACATTTCTATTTTTTCCCGGGGGAATCCTTAGAATTACCACTGCTTCGCTTTCAATTTGCCTTTGACCATCAAATGAAATGTGAATAATCCGTGTCTTCCCCTTATTTGAAACGAGGAGCGCTTCGTGTTCTGTCGGTGCTTGAAACAATTTTGTCTTCTCCATATTACTATATCTCTAGGGTCAATAATTGTATATTAGGAACTACTGAACTCAATCACTTGCTGCCGTTACTCTTCAGTTTTCTGTTGAAGTCTATCCTGTAGAGGTACTCCAATTGGATAAGGGATCGATTTCTAGGTTTCGCCATAAACCTAATTGGTTACTTCCAATTACGTAAATCAATAGTTCAAACCGCACTCAAAGGTAGGGCATTTCCCATTTTTATAGGAACTTCTGTACCATAAACAATGGTATCTCCAATTATAGCCCCTCTGGGGTGTAAAATATATCTTTTCTCACCATCCCCATAGTGTATGAGACAAATGTGTGCATTTCGATTAGGGTCATATTCTATAGTTATGATTCTACCATATATGTCTTTTTCATTGCGTCGAAAATCAATTTTACGGTATAGACGCTTATGACCTCCCCCTCTATGCCCTGCGGTAATGATTCCTCTAGCATTACGCCCTTTACCACAATGATGCTGTCCAGAAATCAAACGATTTCGTGAATTGGATTTCACTTGACTGTTTACGGCTCCATTGCGTGTGCTCGGGCTCGAAGTTTTGGATAAATGTATCGCCATGTTATTAAGTAAGTGTATTTTTATTTAAGTTCTTTTCTTTCTAAGAGGTGGAATAGAATAACCCGGTTCAAGCGTAATGATCATACGTTTGTAATGCATTGTATGTCCCATAAATAGGTCGCATTCTTCTACCCTTTCTTGGGAGTCCATGACTATTCATAGCTATTACCCTGACACCAAAGAAGAGTTCCACCCAATGTTTTATTTCTGTCCTAGTTGATCCTGATTCGACATGAAAAGTATATTTATTATTTACCAATAACCGAATACTACTTTTTTGTGTAAATACTGCATATTTTATTCCATTCATAAATCCATTTGATTCTTTCTTCCCTATGAGTTCTAGTCTCAATAAGAATACTTGTTTTTTTACTTTTTATTTATTATAATATAATTTGATTGAATAGAGCACACCACTTTGTTATTGATGGATGATGATATTCCATTGATACAGATCCAATCGCTCTTTTTTCTCGGACACATGGTCAGTCAGAACTTCGTCTCAATTCAAATACTACTAACCTAAGAGGTCTACTACAGA